ATCCCGATCACGATCGTTACATGGATGATACTCAGTATACTTGGAATAATCACATTAATAGTTGCATTGACAGTTATCTTCAGTCCCAAATCTGTATTGATAGTTACATTGTAAGTGGTAGTGACAATTCCAGTAACAATTACATTTCTAGTTCCATTTTTGGTAAAAGTGGAAATAGTAGTCAAAACGAGGATACCAGAACGAGTGATCAAACTATACCAGAAAGTTCTACTAATCTGGGTGTAACTCAACAATACCGGCATTTGTGGGTTCAATGCGAAAATTGTTATGGATTAAATTATAAGAAATTTTTTAAATCAAAAATGCATCTTTGTGAACAATGTGGATATCATTTGAAAATGAGTAGTTCAGATAGAATCGAACTTTTGATCGATCCGGACACTTGGGAGCCTATGGATGAAGACATGGTCTCTCTGGATCCCATTGAATTTCATTCGGAGGAGGAGCCTTATAAAAATCGTATCGATTCTTATCAAAGAAAGACAGGATTAACCGAGGCTGTTCAAACAGGCAGAGGGCAACTAAACGGTATTACCGTAGCAATTGGGGTTATGGATTTTCAGTTTATGGGGGGTAGTATGGGATCCGTAGTCGGGGAGAAAATTACCCGTTTGATTGAATACGCTACTAAAGAATTTCTACCTCTTATTATAGTGTGTGCTTCCGGAGGGGCACGCATGCAAGAAGGAAGTTTGAGCTTGATGCAAATGGCTAAAATATCTTCTGCTTTATATGATTATCAATCAAATAAAAAGTTATTCTATGTACCAATTCTTACATCTCCTACTACCGGTGGGGTGACAGCTAGTTTTGGTATGTTGGGGGATATCATTATTGCCGAACCCAATGCCTACATTGCCTTTGCGGGTAAAAGAGTAATTGAACAAACATTGAATAAAACAGTACCCGAGGGTTCACAAGCGGCTGAGTATTTATTCCAGAAGGGCTTATTCGATCTAATCGTACCACGTAATCCTTTAAAAAGCGTTCTGAGTGAGTTATTTCAACTCCACACTTTCTTTCCTTTGAATCAAAATTAGAACATTAAGTTCAATTATTTTGAGCAAACAAGTAATTAGTTTATTGGAATCCAAGTCAAAATTAGACGAATGGGGTTTTCTTTGTTGACATAAGATCTAATTATATAAAGAATCAAAAGTCACAGAAAATCCGCCCCTTTTTCTATATTCCTGATTATTGATCAAGAAGCCTCTATTAACAAGATAAAAGATGAAATTCTTATTTTCATGAAATTAGGCAAATCAAAAAAATCTACTCTTCTCGTCATATATAATGAAAATGAAAATCTATAAAATATAGAATTTTTTATTTTTATATATCTTACGATAATCCTATTTTGACTAAGAATCCCTGCTGGATGGGATTCTAACAAACCCTTCAATATATTCAATATAAATAGAATATATTCAATATAAATAGAATCGAATTCTAAATATAATCTAATTAATTTTTAAGAAACTTTTTGCTTAGTAAATGAAATTCGAAGACAAGAGCAAAAAATGAAGAAACTAATATCTCATCCATATCCTTTCAAATCTTTCATGTAGGAAGATGAAAAACTACATTATATACTCACTTAGATAGATACTTAGATTTATACTTAATAGATATTAAGTAATAATAATAATTCCAATTTAGAATTATCAAATTATAATAAGATATCTTTATATATAATAAGATATCTTTATATTATAAATAATAAATATAAAATATAAATAATAATAACAGGTACAAATAGTAAATCGAGGTACCCATTCTATGACAACTCTTAACTTTCCCTCTGTTTTGGTGCCTTTAGTAGGCCTAGTATTTCCGGCAATCGCAATGGCTTCTTTATTTCTTCATGTTCAAAAAAACAAGATTGTTTAGAGCCGATGGCACAAAATCTCATCTCTTTTTTTTTTCAAAACTGACGCTTGTATCATAACACAGATATCCATTTAGCAAAATATGGTATAAGCGGCTTCGGCCGAAAAACTCTTATGTCTCCAGAAAATGCTATGCTATAGGGGTCAATGGATTCTAGCTATTTTCAAATAGACCCGAATCGACGGATAGCTGAACTGTAAAGTTGGTCTATCTATTTGGCTATCTTTAGTGAGATCATACGAAGGGTATGTTATTAGTTTAGATCTAACGAATTTAATGAATTACTCCTAAAGGATCACATCAAACTAGTGCTAGTTGATGCGAGTTACTTCGGAAACAAAAGGACTAAGGACTAAAGTCAAATTCATTTGGGGTATTCTCTCAATTCCAAAAAAATCAACTGGATCAAGTATGAGTTGTCGATCAGAACATATATGGATAGAACCTATAACGGGGGCTCGAAAAACCAGTAATTTCTGCTGGGCTGTTATCCTTTTTTTAGGTTCATTAGGATTCTTGTTGGTTGGAACCTCGAGTTATCTTGGTAGAAATTTGATATCTTTATTTCCGTCTCAGGAAATAGTTTTTT